GGAAGCCAGTGAGGAGTTCGGGGACTACAGAAGTCTAGGTACGTGATAGAGGGAGGGGTTCGAGAAAGTGAAGTAGGGCGTGAAGCGTAGGTGGGGGTGGCGACCTTCTTTTGCAAGAGGGGGTAGGGGGAAGTAAGGGCAAGAGAGGTAGTTGAAGTTCCACCTATCGCATGCAGCCGCGCATCCGAGTCAAGCCACCAGTAGCAGCTACCCAGTCTAAGAAGGAATGAATTAGTCAACGGGGAAGAAGGAAGAATGGACAAGTTTGTCTTTGCATTGATTTCCGAGACTTGAAAAAGAAAAAGTGATTGAAAAGAAAAAGGCTTGCCACTTTCCACTGCCACACATTGATATCTTCGTGGATAAGACCGCTGACTACGAGATGTTATCATTCATGGACGCTTTCTCCGGGTATAACCAGATTCAGCTCGCTAAAGAAGACCAAGAGAGGACATCATTCAAAAAAGCCTGGGGAACCTACTGCTATGTTGTCATGCCATTCGGACTTCAAAATGCTGGAGCCACATAGAAAAGGGCCATGACGGCCGGCCATCTTTCCATGATATGATACACGACTGCATGGAGTTTGCTCTTTTCAGTCGCACCTTGTGAAATTCAAGACACGGGAAGCTCACCATGAAGTCGAGCATTTTTTAGTTTCTTTCTCAGGATGTGCCTTTATCTTCACCGGCATACTTATTGTGAACTTTTACGCATAGATTCTTATAGTTCGGTAGATCAACAGCTTGCTTAAGGCTGTTCCTATCTATCCTCCGAGAGAGACCTACCAAGTAAAACCCTAGGATGTGTTCTAAACCTGTCATAGAATAATTGACATATGAAATATGCTTCAGCATACCAGCGTAAATACGACAAGTGCTGCTTAATCCAAGATTGAAGCAGTCTTTCGAACATATTACATTCATCATTACTCCAGAACGAGCGCAACCTATCTACTTCCTTTTCAGAGAAGTCCTTCGGAGCAACCCGCTCTAGTACATAATGACGAAGCATTCCTTCGTTGGTAGCAATCAATGATACCATATTCTGGTAGCATTAACCACCACTTCAGTGGATGCCGCCATATGCCTGAGGCAATGAAATTGTAAGCAACCAGTGCCTCAACCACCTGCGGGACTTTGGAGCCCTGATCGTGTTGTAGACCCTATATGAAGCGCCTCTGAGACGGTATGAGACCCGATCAGAGGTTACACCTCACTGATGAAACAGTTGAGCACCAATAGAGCGCTTTGCTAATCTTATAACCTTCAATGAGAAAGGCGCTAGTTTCTTATTCAATAAAGAAAGACAGTATTCAATATAGATCTCTTTCTTTCAGGAAACATATATCATAAAGAAAGAGATCTTTCCATACATATCCTGTCAGTATAGCTACTTCTTTCTTCTTTCATATCCTGAACAGTCGAGTATATTCTATCCTGTTAGTCGAGTATAGCAAGCTATCCTTTCAGTCGAGCCTCTAGTTTCACGCCAAAACGTCCACACTCAGGCCTCGTTTTCATGCACCCAAGAGACCTTCAGAGGGGAGAAGACGGGCTATGAACCAAGCTAACCCACTTTCACCTTCTTTGCTCGGCCTAATAGGATCATTGTAACCGGATGTAACCATACATTCCCGGTCCGCGAACCATATAGAACCAATAAAAGAAAGGGTCACCGGATCTACAAGCGTCTTTAGAGCCGCGGCTTCCACCGGTAAGGTGTGCCAGGCTGTTCAACTTATTGTGAACTTTTGTATGCGATTCCTGCTGTTCGTTACCAGTGAGTGTAGCATTTCTTAGTTAGATAGTCTAACTCAATGGTTGAGCATCTTGTACTTGTATAAGAATCTAGGTTTTTCTAATTTAGAGCATCTTTTCGCTATGCTAGCTTCTTTGATTCAGAGCTAGTTTCAAACTATAGGGTAGGGGCTCTTCCCGCGCTATTGCGTATGTACTTAGCTTAGCTAGTTTAGGGCTTCTATTCTAGCTAATTTGAGGCGAAAAACACGGGTTTTGAAAGCTAGAGACGTTCAATTCATGCTTTTTTATGATAGCTATTTCATCTTTTTAGTGAATCCATGGTCGCCCCCGTCACAAAGTTTCTAATGGCTTTCGGTATGCCGTGTGCACGAAAGGATCTCAGCTGGTGTAGGGTTCTCGTCCCACAGACCCCATTTCGGTGCCATTGCAGAGGGCTCACTGGGCCCTCTAGTTTTTAGATCGCTCTTCTTGCGCGCGAAGTACAGCAAGCTATAGCCACTTTGCTTCCAAGCGCTAGCGAAGGAACCGCGACCCGACCCAACCAGTACCTTATGAGATTGGTCAGATACGTCAACTTCTGCTTCTACTGCGGAGCGACTGAATGAGGGGCAGATCGACCGAGATCCCTGCCGCGCCTCCTTTCATCCTCCCAAAAAGCTCCAGCACGAAAGATTCATCTTGGTTTCGGCAGCGACTATCGGGCCGGCGCTACATTTTTCTATATTCATGGCGAAACCGTTAGAAAAAAGGTTGCGTAGCAAAGAAAGAGGTTGACTCATTTCCAATGAGCAGAAAAAACACGCCAAAAAGAGCGTCCAAGAATATCGTTCCAAGAATATCGTATCATAAGAAAAAGAAAGAGACTAGCGCCTTTCCCTTGTTCTACAAGTTCAACGCTCCGCGCCTTCTCTCTTGGATCAAAAAAAGAGTTCCGCACCCGGACTTTTTCCATACGAAAAATGAGAATGCCGAACAAAGACACTTTGGGTGCAGCCCATGTCTTTCTTGGTTGAAGGAGTCAAGGATAGGACGGGTCCGTATACTGACTGTCATCTGTGAGTACGCGAAGTTCGACTGTTCGCGTTCTCTTTTTTTTTCCGGTATGCCGCTCCGCGAGCAAGGAGCGCCGCGAGCAGAGCGAGAGAACGAAGTGTTTTGTGATGTCGGAATTTGCACCTATTTTGATCTATTTAGTGATCAGTCTGCTAGTTTCTTTGATCCCGCTCGGTCTTCCTTTTCCATTTGCTTCCAATAGTTCGACCTATCCAGAAAAATTGTCGGCCCACGAATGTGGTTCCGATCCCTCCGGTGATGCCAGAAGTCGTTTCGATATACGATTTTATCCGGTTTCTATTTTCTTTATTATCCCTGATCCGGAAGTCACCTTTTCTTCTCCTTGGGCAGTACCTCCCAACAAGATTGATCCGTTTGGATCTTGGTCCATGATGGCCTTTTTCTTGATTTTGACGATTGGATCTCTCTATGAATGGAAAAGGGGTGCTTCGGATCGGGAGTAGTGATAGGGCAAAGGGGGAAAGGACATAGGAAAGAGGGATGCCTACTTTCAATCAATTGATTCACCATGGTAGAGAAGAAAAACGGCGCACAGACCGTACTCGAGCTTTGGATCAATGTCCCCAGAAGCAAGGAGTATGCCCGCGTGTTTCGACGAGAACACCGAAAAAACCAAATTCAGCTCTACGTAAGATAGCCAAAGTACGGTTGAGCAATCGACATGATATATTTGCTCACATTCCAGGCGAAGGTCATAATTCGCAGGAACATCCTATAGTCTTAGTAAGAGGAGGTAGAGTGAAAGATTCGCCAGGTGTGAAATCCCATTGTATTCGGGGAGTCAAGGATTTGCTGGGAATTGCGGATCGCAGAAGGGGCAGATCTAAATATGGTGCAGAAAGACCCAAATCGAAATGAATGGAAGATGCCTCTATAACGTCTGTTGGTTGAAGGCGAGCTATCGTCTATCGCTTTGTTCAATGCAATGGAAGCTCTTGCTTCGCCTGGATAGGGATTTCCGGCGAGCAAGCTTCCCTCTCGCTTTGCTCGAGTCTAGCAAGCTCACCTCTCCTTTCAGTCGCACCTCATTGCTTCGCACCTTGCTTCTTGTTCAACGCTTCGCGCCTTTGTATATAGACATAGAGAGCTTTCTTTGTGAAAGCGGGTTCATCACTCTCGCTACAAATCCCCTCCTGTTAAGGAAACGCCATATTGCTACAGCGCGCTAGAGAACGTAAGGGCCATCGCTCTTACCGGACAGCTGATGTGGCATACTGTCACAGATGAGTCTGGAAATCCAATCTTTCTAGCTGAATCTAGACTTACAAAAGGCAGGACGAATCAAGCATATCGCAGAGATTTCGTCAAACCCCTGCTGGGGCACTTTCACGGATGAACAAGAGATCACTCTCTTAAGCACCCCCATCTAGTCTTACAATAACCAAAATGAGATGGCCAGTCTCACTAAGGCTATCTTCATACTATATATCAGCACAACCATTACTAATTGTACTTATGATCCACTTGCTCCAACCTGTTAGTTACCTAACGGTGACAGACGTCCTGAACCAGTTCAAGCTTTCTATATCAAACGGATCCGCCACTTGAAATTTTGATGAAACATTGAGATGATCGACAGAGAAGGGCCTTAAGGATAAGGACCTTATCACACCGCAAGTGTGGTATACGGTAATGATGGCCCCCAGGATGTCCTGACTGGCTCGATCTAAAGGCGCGACTGACAGGAGCGGTTTCAATGACGTTGCGAAGAGAAGATGGAGCACCTTCCATTGGATACTCGCTGCGTCTTAGCGCATATGCGATGGGATTTCTCCCCACCTTAACCTTCGAATAGATACCCAACTGGTGTAATCCACCAACTCCTAGGAACTATGACACGCTGACGCCTGTGACTCGGGTCTTTCATCCGGTCACTTCGGCCACATCATTACTGACCACCTTTTCTTCAAAGGGGCTCATGAGGCACCACTCCCTAACTAAAAAGGAGTTGGATAGTGTCCCATAAGCGTGGACCTATGCCCCACTTGTTCCTCCGCGCGTTATCAGCGGACGTCAAGAAAGACCTCATAAAGGACGGAGAATGAGTTTGAAGCGAGAGAGATGTGTTTTATGCACCTCTCCCTTTTCTTCTTTCATAATCAAACTATCGCCTTCTCTTCTGAAAGAAGAGAACTATCGCCTTCGCTTCTTGCTTTCCTCTTTTCTGTCTCTGTCTTGACTCATTCTTACCCGAATGGATAGATTCACATCGCTTTATGAACGTAGACCGTCTCTCTCGTCTGCTACCTTTCCAAAACTTACAGCAGCTTGCCAAACAAAGGCTCAGAGAAAAAAGAGTACAGGGCGTAGCACGGCATAACGTATACGATTGGATTGAAAAAGGCATAAGCCTCGGGCAATTTGGCGAAGAAAAAACTACTCGAAGAAAGGTGCGGAGCAATTCAGACAAATACAGATGAAACTAAAGATATGAAACATAAAAAACATTTTGTTCTTTCAAATGAAATGATAAGAAATTCTCAGATTTGATTGAGTTGTTTTTCTGAGGTGCGAAGCAATGAAAAAGGCAGATCAAAGAAAAAAATTCTTCTTTTTCTTTGACTTCTCCCCACTCCAAAATCCTTCCTTACATTCTCCAATCAAATGAGAATACAAGGAATTCTACTTTCATACCAATATCTTCATTTCATTCTATTGCTACGCACCTTTTGTTCAAAAAAACTAGCGCCTTTCTTCTTTTCTATAAAGAAAGAAATTTCACTACCTTGATTGGAAAGGGAAAGGACGATCTAGTAACCGAGGAGAGATGGAAATGATAGTTGCCGGTAAGACATGCTTTCAGTGGAATAGAAAAGAAATCTTTCAAAACCATGGTACTCATTCTTTAGATCCCCTGGGGTGAGAAGGCGAAGACTTGACTATCGCCTTTCCTTATTTCAACAATTGTACCATTCCAAAATTCCGATACCATTTATGCAGCAAAGATAGAGCGCCCCGGCTTCGCGGGAAGGAAGAGGGGGAGCTGTCCTTATCCACCCAGTGTTCTCTTTTTCTTTTTAGTAGGACTTTCACGAATTCTTTTCTTTATCATAGTAGATACGAATTCCATGTGATTGAAGGGGTCTAATTCCAATCTAGAAAGAGAAGTACCAGTGCTACGAAGTTCAGTTTACTTTAGAAAGATGAAAGATTCGCTCTAGGCGAGCACAGGTGAATTTTCCTCATCACTCAATAGAGACTGACTAAGGGCACTTTCACAGCAAAGAAAGCCATTAGAAATCCAACTTTTTAGTAAACGAGTCTATTGCAGCTTTTTTTTTCTAAGGCAGGAAGAACTAGGTATGACAGTAGCGAACCCGCAGAAAAAACAAAGCAAAGATAGGTCTTGTTGGCAGGAGTTGTTAGCAGGCGGAGGAGACATGGAATCTTTCTACATTGGGGGTAGTGCTCCTGTACTGTAGGGGACGGTCCTCTAAACCTAGACCCTGCATTTCCATTCCAAGCAAGGGTGGGACTGACTAAACTAATAAGGCTCACTGGTCGGATCAAACCCAAGGCCAAAGGACAGACACATCAGAAGAATTGGTTGAATCCCTTCATGCTATGGATCTCTATGGCAATTACAACGATTTCTTCGTGAATCATCATAAGATTGCCAATTACCAACCTTTAGCCGAGAACTGATAGAAAGAGATTTTTGATCACTGGTAGTCGTGCTTCATTCTGGTGAAACAAATGCAAGTATCGATTTAGCGAAAGCGTAGTAAGGGTCTCGTCTCCTACTCAAGCTACTCGACCAGATTGCTACAATGAATGTAACGGAGGAGAAGTACCACTAGAAAGAACTCTTTTCTTGTAGAATGAAAGACTCTCTTTTCGTGCTCAGAGTATATAGGGACAGGAAAGGATTGGGGCTAGAATGAGTACCATTATCTTTAAGTTGGTCAAATGAGAAAATGAAAATTGACGGTACTGAGCGATCATCATCTCTCTTCTACGTGAGATATCCAGCTAGTATATCCAGGAATGTCTCTGGAATCATCCTAAAATGATGGATGGAACTCTTTTGTCCGTGGAGGAAGAAGTCTTGTCTTTGCTTAGGAAGACTTCGCTTCTTTTTTCTACCTCTCGTAGGCCTGTCCCTCTGCATCTACACAATGACATATAGAAGCAAGCAAGACGACAAACGAATCTTTTCTTCTTTCATAATCAAAGTGAATCTTGTTCTGTGGTTTCGCCGAGTGAAATAGAAGGTAAGAGAAGCAAGCGAATCTGAGAGACTATAAGCGGTAGCTGGTCCAAGAGACTAGAAGCGGTAGCTGGTCCAAGAGACTAGAAGCGGTAGCTGGTCCAAGTGTTCGAAGCCTTATTCATTCACAGGGGAAGAAATGAAATTTCTAGGTCAAAAGGCAGTAAGCGGAACTACTCGAGTGGTTCAAGCTTCAGTATGCCAAAAAGAAAATTTCTCTTTCTATACTCAATATCCGGATTCAAGAAAGTACAGGCTTGACTGAAAGAAGTGAGCTTGCTAGACTCGACTGAACACCCACCCAATCTAGATTTTGTTGATACACAATTTGTGATACACAATTTGATACACAATTTCTGAATCTCTCAAAAATGGGCTATGTTGATTGGAAGTTTCTACAAAATGGGCTATGTTGATTGGAAGTTGATACAAAATGGGCATACATAACTCACCTTTCAATTATTCTCTCCTGAAAAGCTGTGTCAAGTTCGAGAAGTACTTACACCAAGCGGGTACCGGCTTCGCTAGACCATTTCGGTCCGTCCTCAGGGCTAGGCTCTATTGGGCGCTGGCTTATCGTAAACAAACAACAAACTTGATTCAGCAGGACTGAACGATTGTTAGATACGAAATTGCGTAGAGAAAGAAACTGAAAACTGAAAGAAGCAATTTCGTACTGAAAACTGAAAGTCGTATACCTCATTCCACTCAGAATTGTCGTATAGAAATCAGACTGAAAACTGAAAGAAGCAATTTCGTATAGAAAGAGACTGAAAGTCGTAGACCTCATTTTCGTATAGAAAGAAACTTCAAGTTAGCTCGAGCAAAGCGAGAGGTTAGCTTGCTATACTCGACCTTTGTACTATATTAGCTCGAGAAGAAAGAAAAAGATATCGGCGCTAGATAGCCTAAGGTGAACAAAGCATATTCTATATTGACTGTTGGAACATAAAAGTCAAACCCAAAAACATAAGGGAAGGGAGGATAGGATTCACAATCAGTTGTTAGGCAGCCTCCTCCAATTCCATCTCTTATCATAGGAATTTGGTATGCAAGCTCAAGAAAGCGATTCACCTTACGGACTCCGACAAGCTAAAGCATGATATGATTGAAGTATGCACGGACAGAAGTAGCTGCTTAGGTCTTAGGTAATGTAATAGGAAGAATCTAAAGAATAGAATCCGCGGCTATTGATATGGAATACGCCTTGCTGGGTAAGCAAAGTAGGGACTTTTTACGGTGCCTGGCTTAGCGCTTTCCTATTGATAGGATAATGAATCAGATTCGTGCAACAGTAGCAGGCACGTATGGATGGCAGGTCCTAGTCCTAAGTATAAGTACAACAGGGACCATCGAATGCAGAAGAGGATGAGGAAGGAAGCATAAAAAGGTTGACCTATAAGCCTTCTCTGTTGTCCATGAAGTGGAAGTGACATATGTTCTCTTTAGAAAAGCGGTAGCGGTATTGTTCTGACTTCATCCCCTACTTTGCTCTTGGCTTGGAAGGAAAGGTGCGGAGCAAGGAGCAGCGAATGCCATTTTCATTTCAGGAAAGCACTCATTCTCACTGCGTTCGAGCTAATAGAATTACCTTTCTATAAATTCCCTCTTCGTTTGTTTTTGGTCGCTCCATCACTCACTCCGCTATAAGAATCTTGAAGGCAGTTACCTTGGATGTGGGTCTATCCGAGCCTCTTGGAGAGCTAAGCCCCCGCCCCGGTTTTTTTGCTAGAATACTGACTTTTCTAGAGCACCTCTAGAAGGTGTAGTGGAATGCCTTTTCATTAACAGAGTGTATGGCGGCGTGACCTTAAGCATATCAAAATGCAGAGTTATAGAATGTAGAGTGCTTAAAGCTACTAGAAAGATTTCACTATCTATTTCATAATAGAGTCCTCTCTTTGTTTACCTGTAGGGCATAGGCCGAGTACTAGATTCAGTATCTCTTGTGCTAATTGCTTCTCGGATGAGATCTGGTGAAAGTTCCGGATATTACCATTTCTTAGTATTGAAAGTGGTCTTGTAGATATTCTCTTCTAGCTGGAGTCCTAAGCCCTCTCAAAGTCAATAGAGTAATGTCATACCCTGTCCCTCAGTCCCTAGCTTTTCTTTCTCTTTCTCAATTCTAAAGCTAGTCACTTCGTCCCTTAGTAAAAAGCCTATCCCTATCTAATCCGAGCCAGCTGTTTATGTTTAGTTCCTTCTTTGCTTTGTTTGGTGGTCTAGGTGCGGTGAGTCTTATGAATGACGGCAGTAGGGATAGTTTCGTTATCCTCATCTTTCAAGATATCTGCGAAAGAAGCGAAACTTCTTTCAGCAAAATCTCTATCATGATAGAAGACAACTACGCCACCCTCAGCTCGTGGCTGACACAATCCACGAGACCGGACTAAGTAATCAGAACCATCTAAGCCTCCCAAGAGGTAGAAACCATCTAGTGAAACCTCCTTAGGTTCGGGTAATGCCCAACCATCAGATGCGATTAAGACAAAACTATCGCATAGTTCATACAGCTTCATTAAGAAACCAAACCGAACTAACTCATCTTCGGTATTGGTTCTATAAAAGCGTGTAATCACTGAGGGACCAGAGGTTCTTTCCTCTAGGGTCACCGCAGGATTCATAGCTACAGTACAGTACCAATGAAGAGAATCACACCATTGAGACATCCAACCCGATTGAATATTCATAAAACTGCTGGACTTTAGAATAAGGATAAGAAATTCCAGGAGCCACACGTAGATCTTTTGTAAGAAGCTTTTATCGAAGTAATTCGACAAGCCTTCCATAGACATACGAGTGTAGCGGACGCCCTCTACCGAACCAGAGTTCCACACCAGTGGGACAAGCAGAGAGAACTTTCTTCATATGCAAAATATGCAACCTTCGATATTTCTTCGAATGGGGTACACCGCTAAGATTACCAAGACTCCCAAGAACTTTCTATGAAGCGCCATGAAGCCTACATAAGGTAGAAAACCTTTTCAGCTCATAGACATCCATAAGACTCACACACCCATAAGGATGGTGAGAATTCGTGAGAGCATTGAAAGATACAGGTGAAAGATCAACTCTAACACCTCTCACTCTCAATTTCTTTGCAAACTCAGCAGCACCAATATCAGAGATTTATGAAAAGAAATCTTGACCTGAATATCATTTCGCATATAAGCTTTAGCGACTTCGTCGTCACAAATTACGACGTCATCACCAAGTATTGCATAATCTGTAAACTGCAAACCAGGGTGAACTTGCTCCGCCCGCCGCATCCCACACAATCATGTGATTAGATAAAGCGATTATAGGCCAAGAATAAAGAGAACCAAGAGGTTGACCTGCGACAAATGACACACCAGACGGAATACCATTTCGCTTCCTTTTACAGAAGGATAAAGTAAACCGATTAGTAGCCAAAGTCGAGTTTACTACACTTGAGCTATAAGACCTTCCAAAGAAATATTGAAAGATCTCAAACATAACTAATAAGGGAAATCTGTCAGTCGCTGAAGAGAAATCTAAGCTATGACAGACCATGGATCCCTTTAGCCTATCAAGTGGAGCACTCTGATGAAATGTTCCGTCCATAGGTAACCGTGAGATTACTTGCATCAACCAACTATGTATTGGTGCAAGTAATCTCTGATTCACGTAGTTACCTATAGCGAAAATGATTCTTTTACCTCCTTGCTGAACAGACTGTGAAAGTCTTCCAGTCAAGGCACCAGGCACAGCAGTAGATATAGAATCTATTTGGGGGCCGATGGCCCTTTCATAGTAATCTAGATCAACTCCAGAAAACCACTTATTAGACTCATCTAATGCGTACCTAATGCGATGAACCCACAAAATGCCGGGAGACCACTGCTCTCCATAAGAATGGATAAAGCGAATGAGAGACCCGTATGCACCCAGTTCGAACAAGAATGCAGGAAATATAGAGCAAACACTCTTAGACTTTCCTAAACCTTGTTGTGATGCTTATTTAGACAACTCATCGTTGCTAAACTGTGTGTTTGGAACAGACTTCCATGTAGGAACGAAACTAATACCTTGTTTCAGGGGAATAGTTCGAATCCAAGGCATATACCGGTCGACAAGATCAGGTAGACGCTGTTTAAAGCGACCAACAAAATCTAATAGACGAGGCATATCTTCAACAGGAGTAATGATAGACTTGAAAGTCTCACGACTCACTCTCTTTGCTACCAATATGACTCGGTATAAAGAGAATAAAGACAAGTAAAACTTCACAAGCTGATCAGACTCTGAAGTACCTTTGTCAATCCTAAAACGATGAAATTTTGGGATAATACGAGGGTAGCCCAGCCTGGTCAGGGACACAGGAACAGGAAGAAGTTGAGGCCCCTGATAGCCGCCTCCATAAGCGACAATCAAAGACGATGAACACTGCTTAAGGTATAAAACCGTAAACAGAGTCCCAGAACTCCTATGTAACCGGAAAATCTCTTTCGCGAGCAAGTAAGCCGCGATGCACCTTTCCTTAGTTAAGCCGTAGTTTGAAAAATGGGGGAAAGAGGACTTTTCACCGTGAAGAGATATCTACAAGTGATCTTCACTGAGAAGGGTGAGTTTGATTATGGATTTCGGCAATCACCTTTTCCCAGCCTTGCATCCCCTTCCCCCATCCTTCTTTCCAATGCAATGAAGAACATTTTCTTTCTAAGTTCAAAGTGTGTTCTGAGCGCAACAACCCCATTTTTTTCCTCTGCGCTAAGAGACTGCCTGCACTTGGAAACTTACTCGTGGGGCATGAACAATCCTAAGTTAGAACTTCCTTTCTGCATTTCATGAGACGTCTTCTTTTCGTACTTGTGAACCTGTAGTTTCTGCTTCCTGCTAGTTCCTGTTGCACGGAGAAAACAAAGGTGCGAAGCATCCGATTCCTGAGAACTCGATTTTCTTTAGAAAAAGCAGTCGATTTCATTGATGACAGCCCTGGACTGGACTCCTGGTAAGATTGGTGTTGATCCAATCTCTCCTTTCTTCTGGGGAAGAAGACTTGCTCCTTGCAGATCGCCCCTATCCTATGCCCCACCTTGACCTGCCAATAAGACTGACTCCCGATATACTGTCCTTCGCTAAAGAAATGCTCCGGCCCCGCTAAAGAAGCCCCTAAAAAAACTCATCCGATAAGAGAGGATTTCTAAATAGGATCTCCTCGGCTTGAAGAAAGAGAAAGCTTTCTTAGCAGGAACTTCTCAATCGCTCCTTTCAGTCGCGCCTCCCATTCCATTACCCCAAGCCCGAAAAGCTAGTGCAAGTCGGACGTTGTTTTCGGGGAGAACCAAAGCGAAACGAAGCAACTGTGAAAAAACACAAATTGAAAATCCGATTGTTGTGAGTAACGTATCAAAGCCACCTCTCCCTCTTCCCTATGGGTCGAGCCTCCTTCCTGTCTCTTTGCTGCGCAACCTTATGAGAGAATTTCTTTACTTTAGAAACTCAAAGTGATTTCTCTCAAACAAAGAGAGTCTCAGTAAACTAATCCACTCGTGGAGTGCTAGTGGTATAGTAGTTGTGTGGTAGTTGAGACTCCGCCCCTATCTCTTCAAGCTACAGCATCCCACCGATCCTCGCATCGGCTCTGGGCTTTGCTATCAAGGCATAGCATTCTATGGACTCTTTCACCACGTCTGGGTATGCGAACACGTTTTCTCCTTAACCAACCAAAGTCTTCTGATGGCAATAACCGCTTTTTCCGTTCAAAGGAAACCGGTGTTCTCCCTACGCAGGTCAGAACCTACTCGTATTACCATGTCAAAGTTGGATATGTAAGACGTCCATAGGAACGAAATACTAGACTACTTTCACTTTTTCTGTGCTTGAAGGGGGGCACCTTCTCACCTCTTAGTCAACATAGGGCCCACAGCTCCTTGGTCTGAAAAGATAGGGCTCTGGATGAGGCCCTAACTGATCCACCATCCCCGTGGACGCTATATTCTACGAACTCCCAGCATCAATGATCATCTTTGCGAATAGTTGCAATATCCCATTGAAGCTGCATCTGACTTTGATCAATAAAAAGTGATGTAGTCCCACGTCCGCCGCCTGGCCGTAGCAACTCAACTCCAATAGGATCATAGATGTGCTGCATAACCTAAAATGGTAGAATGCAAGAGATGACAAGAAACTCTTATCTTACTTACAAATAATAGATTGAGTGAAATTTTTGTATCCGGGTATAAAAAAGCATGTGTTTTTTTTTTAGTTGAGTCTTTGATTAATGATTAGAGATGGTTGAAGTTGTAGAGTCTTCATAGTCCGTTCGTGTGGTACCTTTGCCGACGACCTAGATCGCGAAATTCCCTGCGCATTTCCAGGGGTAATTAGATAAGCTCATGAGTTTTTCATTTCGGCACTGCTCTGATTTGGAATTGTCTAAGCTGGAACTGGAAGGGTTCTTACACGATCTTGATCTATCTGGGGTGGGTTCTGGTCGGGCGTTTGGGTGACGCGTTGTGTCAGCATTCGTTCGAGAGTCCGTGTGAATTTCTTCTTCATTCTTGCCGGATCACTGAATCTGGTCGTCTGAGATACCTCCATGTTATGTAGCTCGTATGGGATTCTCCTTTGAGACAATAAGAATAAGGTTTTTCTAATTGGAGAGAGTTATGGTCTTTTTTTCTTTTTCTCACTTCAGTTTGATGTGTGTGGGGAGCTTACTTCTTCCAATTCATTATTTGAATGTTCTCATGATTGATTCGCGTCGCGGTAGTCGATAGGGCTACCAACCCTTAGAAGCTTTTATGTAGATTTAGCAAACCAATGCTGCTAGAAAACCTAGTACTAAGGACCAACTAGCTATACCTCGAAAAGGACTGCCTGCATACTTATCTACTCACTTCATATTACCTAATTCTGGAGTAAGAAATTCAAACCCATTTTCATTTTCATATACGACATTCAATAGTGGTACTCTAAGAAAGAGGTAAGCATTTCAAAAAGAGAGCAATCTCAGTATTGAAGATCGAGAAAGAAATCGGACAATTATGCCATTCGGAAGAAGTCTTCTACAGAGGGAAAGCCTTTTATGGGACTCTATGGACCAAGATCTGCTTTCATTATATGGGCAATACCAATTTAGTAGATCATATGGATGTAGAAAAAGGCTCTAGTTTTTCTTTCCGGATATTCTTGATTTCAGTTCCGAAGCGAATTAGATTGATATATCGTATATAAAGAATAGAACTCTAAGTAAAGAAAGAAGTAGCTATAAAAAGCCTGTCTCCTCTCGCCTTGCTCGAGTCAAGACAAGCTGACCTCTCCCAGAGGTCGAGTATAGCAAGCTAACCTCTCCTTTCAGTCGAGCCTCCCTTCTCTTCTGAAAGAAGAGAACTATCGCCTTCGCTTCGCGCCTCGTCCCGAGAGTCGAAAGGAGGGTGTGGTCTGATGCTTCTCAAGCTTGATCTTACTAAGCTTGGTCTTTCCTAGAAGCTGTGCTAAAATGCTTTGTCCCTTCTTTTTTGAGAGAATTATGGAAGGAAGGTGTGCCGACTCCTTCTTTAGAATGGGGCTTTGAGGGATTTCGCTGATTTACCTAGGCGAAAAGGAAGAGATGGCATTTGTTTAGTTTCTAATCCTCAGTCTAGAGATAGAGAATTCAAGTTATCCCAGGGGCGCAGCGTCTGCTTCAAAAGACCTTTTCTAGGGCCTCGGGGAGGTTGAATCCAATAGAGTACAATATAGTAATTGGGAAGCTTGAGAATCAAAGCTGTTGGAGGTCAAAACCTTACCCGCTTCTTTGAAAGAACTGTTTTTAGGTTTGAAGGAATCCGCATCCCTTGACTTGACTCCTTTAGAATTGGACAAGCAACTTCTTGTCCATAGGGAAGGAGAACGAACAGGCATAATACATAATAGGAATCGGACGCAGCCTATTCTTTCAAATAAGATTCAACAAAAAAAAATCAATAGGATTGGAATCGACACATTGATTTTTTTTTCGCAATTCTTTCGAACCGTATGCATCCAAAGGTGCACGTACGGTTCGGATACAATTTTGCCCTAATCAACCGACTTCATCGAGAAAGATTACTTTTTTTAGGCTTGATAGCGAGATCTCGAATCAACTTGTTGGTCTCATGGTATATCTCAGCATAGAAGATGATACTAGGGATCTTTATTTGTTTCTAAATTCTCCAGGCGGATGGGTAATACCAGGAATAGCCATTTATGATACTATGCAATTTGTGTCACCGGATGTACATACAATATGTATGGGATTAGCCGCTTCAATGGGATCTTTCATTCTGGTCGGAGGAGAAATTACCAAACGTCTAGCATTCCCTCACGCTTGGCGCCAATGAGTTTTTTTATTTGATAAAAAAAAGAAGACTATGCCTTCGCTGTATCGAATATGAATCAAAGAAAGAATAAGTCAGAATAGCATGGCACTTCGAGTTCGATATGAACATATTGTTTTTTTCTAACATGAGATTTTGTATCGAGATAGTAGTATGAAAGAAGGGTTCTTCCCAATTTGATTTTCTGTGTCAAGCAAGAGTCAATTTCAGCGTCACAAACCATTATTCTTCCACACCAGAAGTCTCTTTCTTCTTTTTATGTTATGAGATCAAGAGTCAAAAAAATGGAAAAAATCATTTTTTGGATCATATCAAAAAGAAACTTTGGGATTGCTAAACCACAGACGAGATAAATAGAGAAATATATAAAGCAACAGAACCATCATAGTATCTTTTTCACTACTACGAAAGGAAGGGTGGTAAATGGATCATTTCACGATTTGGATCGGATAGGTTCTATTTCTTAGATAGAATCTCTTCTATCGAAAAGAGAAATTCCATTGCAGAGCCGTATGCAATGTACAAAAGATGCCCGTACGGTTGTTTCATTCTATTTTTTCTTGTTATTTTGATTCCCCCTTACTTTCACCCAATCGTGCGATATATAGATAGAAGAACCGTTCATGATGTTCTATCAATATCATCAGGGTTATGATTCACCAACCTGCTAGTTCTTTTTACGAGGCACAAGCAGGGGAATTTATCCTGGAAGCAGAAGAACTATTGAAGCTTCGCGAAACTCTCACAAAAGTTTATGTACAAAGAACGGGCAACCGGGTTATATCCGAAGATATGGAAAGGGATGTTTTTATGTCAGCAACAGAAGCCCAAGCTCATGGCATCGTTGATCTTGTAGCGGTCGAAAATGAAAAGACTGGGGAAATATACGAATTCCTTTTCAAAATTCGAATTTTCCGTGTGAATAGAAATCATTCATAATCATCAACCATCAGGTTAAGATCGATCTAAACCAACCCGCTCTATTCTATCTAGAATGAGATTCTATAGACACGCCATGCCAACCATTAAACAACTTCTTAGAAACGCACGACAGCCAATAAGAAATGTCACGAAATCTCCCGCTCTTCGAGGATGTCCTCAGCGTCGAGGAACATGTACTAGGGTGTATGTGCGACTCGTTCAGTTCAGATCATGAGTTTGAAAAATGTCAAAGTTTTTTACAGTATCAACGACCACTACCAATGAATTAGGATAGATATAGTGAAAGACGGCCTTTTCATTGACTAGTATCTAAAAATGAAGATCTATAATCTACTTCATTATGTTATGAATTTATGGTTTCTATTGGTGCAAATCCAATCACTCCATTTGAGATGAGAAGGAATTCTCCATTGGTAACAAATAGTTATCCATTAAGCGGAGGAAAAAGGTTATGCTCCTATTCCTTTTCTTGAAAAAACGGACTAACAGGGTCAGCTACCTAGCCAACTTTCAGAATGAAATGCCGTCACTGTATGGATAGCTTTTTTGTGAAAAGGACTATTACTTTCTAATTAGAATTGAAAAAAGAATTCTAATTGAAAAATGAATGGGTAGAGCCAAAGAGTGTGAACTATACAAGTTCACGATAAAATTCGATGAAATGAAAGAAGAGGCTCCGGTGTATAGAGAGGACCTCACCGTTTCAGAAGTTACCATAGAAACGAGGAAACCCACTATTCTTTTTTATTTAGTAGCATTTTCATTTCTTATTTCCAGGCGAGATACCTTGAAGAAAGAAAAAATCGTGGTCGGGAAGGTCATAGTCGCAAAAGCCATTGGAATTTCTATTTTATATATCGGAAGAATCCGTTTTGTTATTAATCGACCGGAGGAAAAGGATGACTGAAAGAAGAGAAATCAATTAGTTATTCAAGAAAATTTCATTTGATTCAATGACCAGAGTGAAACGAGGATATACAGCTCGGAGACGTCGAAAAAAGATTCGTTTATTTGCATCAACCTTTATAGGGGCTCATTCAAGACTTACTCGAACAACTACTCAACAAAGAATGAGAGCTTTGGTTTCTTCTCATCGAGATAGGAGCAGGAAAAAGAGAGATTTTCGTCGTTTGTGGATCACTCGGATAAATGCGGTAACTCGTGAGGATAGGCTATTCTATAGTTATAGCCTATTCATCCACAATCTGTACAAGAGACAATTGCTTCTGAATCGTAAAATACTTGCGCAAATAGCCCTATCAAATAAGAATTGTTTTGATATTATTTCAAAGAAAAATGAATCAAAAAGAAAAAAAAAAGAAGAAAGAATACAAATCAAATAAAGGAATAAAAGAATCTTCATTATTATACAGGAAACAAGAATGATTGAAACAGGATTTCCCGGAGAATGGACGTAGGGAAGATAGAAGAAAAAGAAATGAAGATTTGAGTAGTAGGAATAAACGAACATCTTTCAAGAAAAAAAGATTTCTTCCCCATTTTTACTTTTTTCTAATTTGAGAGTTTATAATACAAGAATCAAATCTGGATTCTAGTTTTTTTTTCGAGCAAAAAATTCATATTAATATGAGCTTGAGTTCCGATTGGACTTTTGAAGAGTCTATCTATTTCTTTTTGGTTCTAGGACCAGTAGTTCTAGGGATCGACTCCACTCTCTCCAATTGTTTCTCATTATTACGAAAAGATCGCTTGGATTTACGAAAAGGTTGTTTGGATTTATCCATGGTTTGTTTATTCCTTCTATATATCTATAGAAAATAGAATACTTTTTTTTTATTCATTTCATTAAGATTCGACCAAAATAGGATTTGGTTTGTATTATATATGTTAAGATGTAAAGTTCTTAGTCTTCCCACTACTTGTAAAAATAACACAAGCATTCCGTTACATCTATTTCTTTATTTCCCCATGAATTGTATACTTTTGACAATAGCGACAAAATTTTCTAAATTCTAGTCGATTGGGTGTATTGTGTCGATTCTTTTGAGTAATATATCTAGAAATGCCCGGCGATTTTTTATTGACACCCTTTCGAACACAACAGGTACATTCCAAAATAACTATAATTCTAATATCTTTACCCTTGGCCATGAACCTCCTTTTCATTTTGGATCGACTTCACTTTAGAACTCTCTTCATTTTCTTTTTGATCCGAACCAAAAAAGAAAAAAGAATATATATTCTATATCTATACTATATTATATATATTAATAAAAGTTATTAACTAGAAATGGAATTTGTAAATATTTTCTTTTTCTAATTCTAATAATTCGAATGACTTCTAAGTACTATAATCTAAAAAAGAATTACTATGAATTAATATAACTATAAAGAAAAAGAGTCATATTCATTAATAGAATAATATTACGAATATCATAAGAATTCATTAATACAATTTTTCTAACTATGAATTCTTCCTATCCTAATCTCAGTATCTTCTTCTTTCTATGTTAGAATTTCGTGGAACCGCCCCTAGACTGGATCCACATTTCCATTGATTTTCCCAAAAATTCTATCGTAGATTCACTGTATTTTGACTGAGGTTCGATACACTCTTTCTCTTTCTTTTTTGAGAATAGAAAAGAAAAAGAGGCGAAATTGGAGCCATGTTACGTAGAATTGTATCTCAAATCTTCTTCCTTTTTTCACAGATCAATAAAAGAATTCAATCAAGATGAAAAAAAGGGGAATGACAAGGCATCTGGAAATAAACGATGAATTTCTATCAATAGACCTGCTAAAGACCCAAACCATAGAGTGGTTAGCACAGGTGCCGTTGAGAGATATGTTTTTCTATCTCGCATTGAAAATCCTCCTTCGTCTTTTCTTTTTTTTTTTTTCTTATTTATTTCAATTCTTTATTTATATTGTCTATTTATATTGTCAGACATATATAGTCTCTAATACATAGATCATAGATAACCCGATATTTGAATTTTAGTTCAAGATTCTTTGTTTTTGCTTGAAATGAAATTAGAATTAGGAATTACTAACTAAAATGCATATATATGTACAATGATCCAGCAGATTCCATTTTGTCGCCCTCTAAAAAAAAATGACAAAAAATTATCTACCTATCTATATAGAGATGGTAGAGCAAAAAAGAAGGATGTGGAAAACAAGACATGGATTTTATACAATGGACACTGTACAACAATCTTGAAAAGGGATGTAGCGCAGCTTGGTTTGTTTTGGGTACAAAATGTCACAGGTTCAAATCCTGTCATCCCTACCTATTCTTTCTCCTATGGACAGTTAGGAGGTATTCATTGAATAAGATCGGGAAATTTTGGACATCATTTTTCATTTTTGCATACTCTATGTACGGGTTCAAAAAATCCTTTTCAATCGTATCTACTGTTATAGGATATAAGAAAGCGCTCTTAGTTCAGTTCGGTAGAACGCGGGTCTCCAAAACCCGATGTCGTAGGTTCAAATCCTACAGAGCGTGATTCCGTTTATGTTATGTCGAATTACAATGAAAGAACTTCACAAAACAAAGTAGAATTGCAACTTCAATTTGACCTCCTACAAAGAGGAGGTCAATCAAAAAAAGAGATGTTACTTAATCAAAGGTCCAACTGATCACCGCGCCTGTATTGTAAATATGCAGTTACAAAGAATCCTGTGAAAGTAATAGGAATTAGACCTAAGACGATTCCAAAT